CTTCGCCGGGCTTTCGTCCCTTCGCCCATGGGCGGCGGGCTATCGCTCATGACTTGGTATAGAGATCTTTCGGTTTGAATAGGGGGTCTTTTTTTGGTTGAAGTAGCCTTGGTCGTAGTCTTGTAGTCGGCATTCCCCAGAATGCCTATTAGTTAGTGGTCGGCCTTTCGAATGCCTCCTTCCTGGCTTTTCTGAGAAGCCCTTTATGACTATAAAGGACAGGGGGCTGTTCACCTTTGGAAACTTAGCTACTTAAGTACTACTCAATACTAAAAGGCGAACGGCATTCTGTTGTGTACAGCTACTTACTTTCTTTAGAGTACAACAACTGTCGTACTACTAAAGTAAAGTACCAAGGATTAGCGAGGGTTCCCTTTGTTTGAATAAACGCCGCCTATTACTTTCTTTTCTGACAAAGTCAACCTGCAAGATACGGCCAAAAAGCCGTCTCGCGCAAGGCGCACAACAATCATATTCCGGCTTGTAGTGAGAGGCCCTGACTACACGTAATGAGACTGAAGTCCGTCAGGCTCGTCACGAGTGGATATTGGTTGATCTTGATTGAGTTGGAGGGACTTTCGCTGACTGAATCCTGACATAAACCTAGAAAGTCACCGTCACTGGTACTTTGACTCTATAGTAGGTATCGGTGGGGCTTGCGTAATGTAGTTGTAGTTAAGGCTGCATTGAAGTAGCGCTTTTTTTTTGAAGATCTACTGAAGTACCACAGGCGAACGGGGCTCCCAGGCCGGGACGTCTGGCAGAATGCTTGGCCTCCTGCGCTGGCAGCGACACCCGAAGGGTGAGCTTCTGGCAGTTAGCTTCTAGTCTGTAGGCATTCTGGGCTGGAAGGAGGCAAGCAGGAGGCATGGAGGGCCGACTACAAGAAGCAAAGCTTCGTAGACTCGACAAGTCGCTTATAGAATGCCGACTACTAAGTGAAGTTCAGTAAGGGGGGAGGGAAGCTCTTCGAGCTTTCGAGCTTTAGTTGGCCGACCACTACAAAAGCCGCTGGCGGAGAAAGCTCTTCGAGCTTCCCTTCATTCGTTGCTAAGCCAAGGTCCCAGGTCTCCGAGTCAGCCCGCGCTTTTCGAAGAATCCTGCACCCATGGGCATACGGCCTGGCAGGCCTTCCCTTTCCGCCGGAGCTTCATGGGCGTTGCCCCGTTCCCCAATCAGATGTTTGGATGTGAGCTATACTCCGCGAGGAGCCAAACGGGCGTATGGCCTTGCCTTGCCATTTGACCTCTCTTCCCGTGTGACTAGGAATGCTCAGTGACAACCTATCAATTGTCACCGCCTGGCCTCTCTTGCTACCACGGTAGCACCTAGTGTGGTCAGCACCAATCGTGTTCGGGCAACGAAGCTTACACTCATTCACATTGGTTCATCCTGCTATGCCCCGGGCCTTTTGCTCTTCTAACGTCAAAGGTGGCCGGCCATTCGTCAAGGCCCAGGAATCCGCTTGACATCTCAGCGGCGGGATTGGATACCCGCATCCGATCGAAGTTCCATTTTAGTGCCCCCCTAACATAAAGGAGAGCAGTTTCTAGTAGGTGGGTCGCTTCGCGAAAGACATTGCTTAGGACCAACGGGTCACACGACAGGTGCACGATCTACTTTGCACGCTCCATCCTTCGGCCCTTCGCCTATCGGCTTGGCAGGCAAGCTACCTTGATCCGTCTTCGGCTTCGATTCGTTATGCTCAGCAGCTCCAACAAGCCCTAAAGTCTCTTGCCGCCTAAAACTCTGCCAAGAAAGCGCTACTTTACGTTTGATCCTATGTGCCCAGAGAATGCTATGCGTTCTCCACTTTCGAACTTCGCAAAGAGAGAACGTGTTTTTTCCTCTGAGTTTTTCTCTCATTCGCGGAGCGAAGAAAGCGGGCTTTGCCCCAGCTACCGCTATCCTTGGGAAATCTAAAGAGCTACCGAAGGAAAGGGATGCAGTCTCTCCCTTGGCCTTTTGAGAGGAGAGGGCAGAGAAGAAAACGTCCTTCGCGCAAGTTTTTTTGCTTCCTGCGCTGGCTTGGCTCTTCGACCAAAGAGGCATTCCGGTGGGAAGGCCGACCACTACATAAGCCGCCATCAGTCCAGGAGAGAAGCAAGCTACCTTTCTTTGATCTACCTTCCCGGGCAGGGAAGAGAACGAAAATAGGCTGCGGATGGTGGCCGTGGTAGGTTCGAGGATCTTACGCGGCGGAGCGAACTCTTCCATCGTGTTGCATTTCCTCTGGCGGCGTAGCTGCACCCCCTCGATCCATCGTACTGGAGCGATCCGAGAAGAACGATTAGGGTAAGATTCTATCCTTTCTACAATGCCCATAGACGAAGTGCTTCGTTTCAGATAAATTCTTCGCTGCAATCGCTTCGATCCACCCCCTCGGTGAAAAACCGTAATACGCCCTGAGGAATTCCTACCAGCGGACTTCCCTGTACTCAAAGTGAATTGTCTAAGTGCTCTCCCCTGTAGGCTTTGTCTCATTGTGTATCTCGTAATCATTCGATGTAGTCCTCTAGCTCCGAGGGTTAGGACCAAGGGAGCGGTCGAGTGGCTCCGCTCCTCCTCCTCCTCCTTCTCCTCCAAGATCGTCGTTGGTCCTTCGTTCGTAGTGGTGATTGTATAGTGAGAAAGCTCACCCCTGCCTGCGAGACGAGAAAGCCCTCTTTTACATCACATGAATGGAAAAATGCTACAACCTATTGTTGTTCTTTTGACGATGAACCACTCCGGTACAGACTATACGGAGTCAATTTTTAGAAAGTGAACAGTCAGTATCGTACTTCAAAGTCCTAACTTAACTGTGGCATGTGAAAACCCTTGGTTTGAAGCAGGAGTACATCTTTGATCTTTAGATCATGGTCGGAGCCCCGCTAATGGTGACCTGGTCGAATTGGTAAAAGCATGAGGTATGCGGGGTAATTTCATTGGAGAACCGGGGACTCAACTAACATGAAGCACTTTTCCGGTAGAGTATTCACACGCGGTACCGCCAACAGACTAGCAACGCCGGGGGAGCCGGCTACACGCATGTGAGTAACACGATAGAGGCAAGCACAACTCGATCCGTGCGCGCCATAAACTCCACAACGCCCCATCATGAATAACGTGTGGGCCATGACAGCGTGTCAGGGACCATGCCCCCCACCCTTACAAAACAAATAGGGCAATGGACATCTCGAAGCGCTTCTGCTGCGAGCTACTCTGACCTCATCAGAAACTGGCAACCTCAGATCCTATGACTGCTAAGAGCGAATCAGAACTATCCTCAACATCTGCTGAAATCAGTGGACATTTACTATGAGTCGCTCCCCCTAGAGCTAAACCCGGGCTGTCCTGCAACGAACCAAGTGGCACCACTATCTGCCCAACCAGGATCAAACCGCTGCTTAAATCTGCACTCTCTTGATCAACCACATCAGGTACTGAACAGCTACCCTGCTGTCCCTGTGAAGAAACTGAAGACCCGACCTCAGCGAAGAATGCGCAATCGTGTGTACCGAAGTCAAACACCGCATCGCGGGCTCTCTTCACTTCCGCAAACAGAGTATGCTCGTGTCGCGCCTCCCCTGTCTTCCTCTCCTCATCATCTTCCTTAACAAGACAAGAAGCATTTTTGCTGTGCACTCTATCGCGTAGTGTCCCATCTGCCCGCACCTAAGACACGCACCCCGGCTTCCACTTCTTGTTCTTGGAAGAGCTCCCTGATGCTGCCTTTGCCTTCCCCTTAAATGAAATTTGTACGTAGAAGTGAAAAAAAGTATATCCCTAGGATTAGGATCTACACTTTGTACAGACAGGCTCAGCCTGTTCATCCTCCTATACGTATACGTCTTCTCATGCACCTTTGCATTAAGAAAATAAGGAAGGGTTATTATGATGCAGTAGCAAAGACTGCCTTATCCCATCATATTCTCAATTTAGACCCTTCATGATCTGACTAAGATTACCGGCGTCATAGTTTTTCATACCAAAAGCCTCCAGCTGATCACAAGGGTTCTTTACCTTCACACAGTATTTTGCAACCCCCATCTTACCCTGCTTCAGGCCATGTTGTTCAGTCTCCAGGCACTGACGCTTACTTGCGGTCGTATGTTCATTAACTTCCCTCAAACAAAGTAAGCCATGCGTGAGCTGGGTTACCCAGACGGAACGGAATGTAAAAAGGGGGGCGCATCTCATCAGCTACAGACACCATGATCGCATGCATAGCCCTACCAGACCAGAACAAGACGAAAATAGCTTCTTACTCGCCACATCCTCCGGTTCACCTTCCGCACCACTCAAAATTTTCCAGAATTCCTGGCCCATCAAGAAGCACTTTACCTCTCCAATTGACGTAATTTTCGCCATGTTGGAGTGAACGGCACACAATCGACAAGCCAGACATTTTTTCCAATGCAAAATCGAAGAATAAGGAACACAACCAGCCCACACTTCAAAGGAAACTTCCATTTTAACTTTATTTAAACAGCACCAAAAGTAAAAAATCAGATCTGCAACGCACCGCAGCCTCTAACTTTCCAAATTACAACAATGGAATTTTTTCCATTCAAACTCCAAGAAAAGATTTCATTCCCTCTTGAAAAACGTGTATCTGGTGTGTTTATGCAGTCAGCAACTTAACACAATAAACAGCATAACAAACAGTCCGTTTCAACCATTGCTAAAGCAAAAAGATTCAGTGTTTTCATGTTTTTGTTATCAACAATTCAGTGCTTTGGTGAAGACACAATTCGAGAAGCAAAAAAAAAAGAATTTGACGATCTGATTCTGGAGGAGAATACATGTCCACGGAATTATATAAATATCTTATTTCCAGAGGCACTGTTCATCAGAGATCTTGTGCGTATACTCCTTGAATAGCTGAGAGGAAAAATAGATACTCATTGGAAACGGTTAGAGCTATGATGTTTGGGATGAATGTACCTCGTTTGGGCAGAAGCTGTGTTGACCGCAACATACTTTATCAATCGCATACCGTCTAAGTTCTTTCTGGAAGCATCCCAGATTACTCTCATTAAAAAGTATATTCAAAAGTATTTGGCTGCTGTTCATATTCTCTTTTTTTGAGTTTCTTTAAAGAAAGGAAGCTAACGAAAGAAAGCGAGCTTAACGAAACAAGCGAAGCGAGCAGCAGGAGAAGAAGATCGGTAGTTGAAGGTAACGAACTAGAGACTCAGAGAGAAGCGAAACTCGGCAAGGAGAAGGCGGAACCCAGGTGCTACACTACAGTGGGCGTCACCTGGGGCCGCACGACTCGGGCAGACTCTCTACCCGTGCGCGTGAGAGTTGGTATCAGAGCGGGTAAATGCCCTTTCGATTTCTGCTAATTCTCTTCTTGTTGCACCATGTCCAAGCTTGACGATAGCAGTGGAGCGCTGTCTGCGGCGGCTGTTGCTAAGGAAACACTCCAGGATCGAGTGACCCAACTTGATGGCAAGGTCGACCATTTGGGCGGACAAGTGTAGACTATGGCAGAAAGGCAGGAAAATCCGGAATCGTTGGTCACCAGACTCAGTGATCGCGCTGATCTTCCCAGTGAAGGAGAGCTGTCTTCATGGGGCCTCAACGATCCCGGTGGCGATGTCAAAAGCGTGATGGACCGGGTCAAATTGAGGAGCTTGCTGTGGAGATGGGTCGTAGGTTCGTGAACCGAATGTCTCACCTGGCGACTCCAGACGCATTTGAGTCCTGGAACCACAGCCATTCAACGGGATCCGAAATGCCAAGGAAGTTTCTCATCCTCTGGGACATGGAACAGTACTTTAAGGCTGTTCGTGCCCCTTTTGATTGACGACCAAGTCACAATGGCAACAATGTATCTCTCTGGGGATGCGAAGCTGTGGTGGCGGACGCGATATGAGGACGTGCTGGAGGGCCGTTGCGAGATCAACGCCTGGGAGGAACGCGAGGAAGAGGGCGACACGCAAAGGAAAGGAGCAGTTCCTGCCTGGGAACGTTGCATGGCTCGCACGAGAGTCCCTGATGCGGACCGGCACTGTTCGATAAAATCAAAGCAGACCATGGGGGACTGACCCGAGCTATAGACAAAGAAAGACTTTGAGAGATAGAATAACGCATTTAGACATAAAATAAAAAAGAGGGCTACTTAACTATGAATGGTAACATATGAATTGAAACTAATGCGACGGGTGTCAATTACCAAAAACGACTCGACCACTAACTCAGTCCCGCGGGTAACACAAGGCCGAAGATGGATGCGCAGAATATTTGAAACCACTCTCGAACCATCACACGGATTCCGACCCAACTGCCCATGATATGGTAAGAACGGAATGGAAAGGCAAAAAAACGATTCTATGCGCAGACGCGAAAGCTCTATCGATAGAAGCATTATAGCCTATTTAGAGAAGAGAGGAACGATTCCCTCGTCTGAGAACCGCCATTCACGCACGAAACGGAGAGAACCTATAAAAAAATGCAGAAGTGAGCGTACCCCAAGGCTCTCCTCTCTCCCCCTTTTTTAGCCAAGACCATAAACCACTATGGGTCAAAGCGAAAAATAGGATTCATAATTCATAGAAGGAAAGGAGATCAGAAAGATACGCGGACGACTTGACTATGGTATAGGTCGGATGTTTCCGTGAGCAGTAAGCAGCGGATCTCCCCTGATTTTGGGAAAGCTGGTGGCCGCGTGTGAATTCTTTCAAGGCAAGGGGCGGCCTGATTCGTTCGGTAGATCCGGTCGAGGTGGTTTTCGTTTACCAGCGCGTAGGTGGTCTAAGTTCCTATGACCGAGTCTTTCTGGCCCCTGTGAACATCTTTTCTTAATGTATTAAAGAGGGCCTCTCTAACCGGTGAAAAGTGGTGGGTGTCCACTAACGGCCATTCCTGGCTCGGCTCCGATAACGCAATTCCGGGAGGAGTCGGTCTAAGGGCACTGGATCCCTTCGGACCGGGAGAACGTGTGACGATGGGTCGGGGTTTGGTGAACCAACTGGTCGCTCCTCTAGTGGAAGTATCGGGCCCCTTTTTCGTTGCCTAGGTTACACCTTCGGAATACCCCTAAAAAAAGGGGATTTTTCTCTACTCCCCCCCAATCTTCACTTTACGTCACGCCGACTCTCCGTCGTGGAATTAGACCAAGGGGAATCTCCATAGGAACTAGTCCCTCTGATTTCGCACGTAGGAGATCGAGACACAGCCCCAGGGCTCTGGGGAAAGATGTAGATCGATCGCCCTAGATAGACAACTACATAGAGGGTCTCTACAATGAAATATCTTCTTTGATTTCATTCCCCCCGTAAGATCAATATCACAACCAATGAGGTCTGCAAGTTTCACATCTAAGTAATACCCGATCCGATAGTTTACGATATCTCTAACAATCTATTTGGAGAGAGATTTGGATTTAACAACAAGATTAACAGAAAAGATATTAATAGATATCGGTAGTTGTCCGGTCGTACCCGAACAATAATATTCCAGAGGAAAATGCACCTAAGATCAAATATTTCGAGCCGGCTTCCGTGGAAAATTCAGACTTTCTTTTTGATGCTGCGATCACATAAAAACATAAACTTTGAGGCTCAATAGCTAAATACATGGCAATTGAATCATGAGCCGGGATCATAAAGAGCATACTGCGAGTAGGAAGTGGAATTAATACAATGGATTCAAAAGCATCAAACCTCTCTTGTTCGGAAGAATCGAAACACATTGAAATGGTACCAGCCGTACTTAATAATAGAAGGATTTGGCAGAAATATGTAAAATTGTCCCTCCTCAAAAGATTATTCCGGAATAAATGGGCAATAGTTAGGAGAGGTGCGCCAGCGGCGAGCAGAAGCAAGGTTATTAGATACCGAAGGAAAGCCCGGCCAGAACCACACGTGCAAGTTTCCCTGCATGTGGCTCGTCCGTGATAACTTCTTCGGATTTGCGTGAACTAGCGGACCGATCACTAAGTGGGGATGCTCCCTCCAGCATGAGCGAACCAGCGTAGAAAACTACAGTGCGCTCTGCGCACTACGGTGCGTTTAGCCCTGCTTCAAAACTCAAGGGCTAGCTAGCGCACTACGGCGGATGACGGAACAGTCGCGTAGGCCTTTGCGATTGAATTACGTGTAGTCAGGGGGGCCGGAGTTTGCTCACTTAGGTAGAATTCCGCATTCCCCGTCACGGCTTGTAGTGATAGGGGCATATTGAAAGGCTTGTAGTGAGAGGCCTATCAAAAAATCCGTGACTATGAAATGCTGGTTAGGAATGGGCTCCACTATCCCAGCCCGGATCCAGCCAGGTTCTATTGATCATGTCCCCTTCCCAACGGTTGTACCTTGTCTTGGGGCGTCTTTGGCTTTACGAGAGAAAGCCCGCCGGAGAATAAAGTCTTTCTCTTCCCGTCCCCCCCGGTCATACTCCGGTGCGTCCACAGAAGAGGAAATCGCAATGCATCTTGCTCAGCAGGCGTAGCTTGGAGTGGGAGTGTAGCGGGGGTAAGGTAAGGAAAGTGGCCGCCAGAGAGGAAGCAAAACCGGCCTATTGAGCGCAGCTAAGCTAATATGCGCCGGAGAAAGCCAGGTGCCGGAGGTAAGCTCTATTCGGCCCGGAGCATTGATTCCCCATAACGAATAGGCTAGCTCTATCTCTCAATTGCCTATCCTGTGCTCGAGAGGGTCCCCCAGTTCTTCGGCAGCACCTCGAGGTGCATTTAGTTGTCTTACATGATAAAAGGGATATTCCCCACTCCATGGCATGGCACCTTTCGCTCATCCATTCCGCCCGCCCGTCCAGACGCGGCGCCCTTTCTCATTATCATCTACCGCCCTTTCTTTCCTCCCGGCTATTCACGCATGAAGATCGTCGTATGTATGCTCGACTTCGGTTGCCGGTGCCATGGGTAGGAGTACATTATGGCAGGATCAGTCACCCGGGCAAACCAACCCTCCTCCAAGAAGAATTGTGCTATGCCCCCCCGATCCCTATAGAGCGAAAGAGCTGCCTGGTGATCCCTAGGTTGCAGCACGTCCGGTCGTTAACTCCTCGCGCCGCTGCCGCCGTTTCTAGGACCGACCGACGCCTCACCTGCACAGGTACCCACGTAGTGTAGTGTCGGTCGCACATTCATAATAGCGTTCGGACTCATGTGCCTTCCAGAACCAGGGCTAACGCGCCTTGCTCCTGCTGCGTACGATTAGCCAGCCTTGCGGCGGCAAAAGGATTAGACGTCCCCCCATGCTACGGTTCCCTGCGGTCCGAACCCGGTGCCGCATTAGGTTAGGGAGCTGGGCTTCTAGCTCCGAGGGTTAGGATCAAGGGCTTGATTTGTCAGCGAGTGGCTCCGCTCCTCCGCATCCCAAAGCGCGCTGCCCTCCTAGGCGCGCAACACTAAGTAATCCAAGCCAACCCACATTACTGACTAACGGTGGATAATCATCTTTCTTAGAGGTACTAAATACAACTCCATGAATGAGCAAAATGAAGGTTGCGTTAATGAGAAAGATCTCTGGGGAACCCGCTAAAAAAAGATTGAACATGTGGGACGAAAAAATTCTGCTTTCATTTCCCCCGTATGGAGCACTGAGTTACTTACGGTCTTCAGCAGGCAGGCTGCACTCTAGGCGGCTAGGAAGGCAATTCATTCCAGCAGCCAGACCAACAATGAATGTGTAATGATGGTGATTCCACACCAGGCTCAATCCAAAATGGAATGTAGAAAGGGGATCCTAAACTCAAAAGGAGTCCAAGACCCCGACGAGCTTTTTCAGCCCCAAAACTCAAAATCTATTCTATATACTATATACGGATTTAGTAATTGCGTATATATTAACATAAGGCCTTCCGTGTCACGGACGAGCCCCACCCCACCCCAATCCATTCCCGTTGACCGACCGCCCCTTCCCTCCGCAACATCGAAACAGTGTATGTATTAGGAGCGAAAGAAGGGGGCTGAACTTTACTAAGATAAAAGAAGCTCAAGCTTCAGCGTTCACTAAGCGAGGCGCTTGCTACGCCCTCAGTAGAACCACCTTTTCCTCTGATCAGGCTGTTTAGACCAGAACAACTTTCTCCTCCGGTCAGGTATTTAAGAAGCAACTTCTTTCTTATCCTTCACCGAAAACCGGCCAGTTTCTAAATCTCTCCGGTTTGGAATGAAGGAAGCAAACGGAGGCAACAAGCAACTCCATGAGCGCTGACGCGCCCTATAAGTCAAAAGCGCTAACTCCACGCCTTTCTATTAGAGTTGAGTCAGGAGTTTTCTTGCAGCTTCAAAACTCAAGGGCTAGCTAGCGCACTACGGCGGATGACTACACGGAACCTATAAAGAAGCTTGTTCTTGCCCCCTGACTTCTTTTATTATAGGGGCGCCAAAGGCGACCTATTAGTCAAGCGTTTTCGGAACTGGGTCATGAATTCATGGGTAAGAATGGCGACTAGCTGTTTCATTTCCTCTCCTTTTTCTGGGCGGTAGTAGCGGTTTGGAATGCTCTTTCTCGGAATATCATGTTGGAATAGATCGATCACCCTCTCTTGCCGGAATATCCTTCCACCCGGACTTTCTGTGAGACGAGTCAATTCTCGATTCGATCGGTAGCGGTTCGGCGGGAAGAGGAGAAAATGGATTCTTAGCCATCTCAACGTGATGGATAGTCTTCCCCTCCCAAGGTCGGAAGAGAGGAAGCTGCCCCACTAATAAGATGCCCTTGAAGAATGCCTTTTCCCATAGACGGATGTGGAAGCCTTCCTCCCCCATCAACGCACGGAACCGGATTCCCTGGCTATCCATCCCCCTTTACAACAATTGGCCTTGGCCCTTCCCTGAATTAGGGACTGATGACCATGTTGGTCTCCACCGAAACCCAACCTCCATCGGTATTTCGGTGTAAGACGGGATATACCTTTCAAATAAAGGGACTGCGTACTCTTCAATGAGCTCAGAGAGACCTTCAAGAAGTTCGTCAATCTCTACTCGCTTTCTATCTTTATCTTTCTCTCTATCCACTTGTCGGACCTCGTTCTATCCACTTTTGTTGGTGCTTCGCTGAGAGAAGTCTCTCTTTATCCTCCTTAGGCCGTTTTCGTCACGTCGCCTATACCCATGGCTCTATTCCTATTTGGTTGTTGTAAAGTGCTTTTTATCCTGAGACTATGCTATTGGTAACCAACATGAAACAATGATACGGCGACATGAATCCCTCGTTGCCGCCTCCCTCGACAACCAAATGTCATTCACTTAACGACCAGATACAACAAGGGAGGCCATAGGTGATTCCCGAGTAGGCTGAAGGAGGGAGACCCGAATCCCTTGTTGTTGAGGGGGCCGGTTTTGCAAAACATTGTTGTGTACCCGAGGTCAAGTATCGAACAAAGCGATGGGGGTGGGAGGGCAAAAAGCGCCTACCTCGACTTCGATCTATAGTCTTCTATCCGGCCGGTCTGCCTTAGGGAGGAATACTAGATGACCCTGCCTTATTAACTGATCGGTCTTATCCGGATGCCATAGGAGGAGATATTCAATACTTCTCTTTAGACCGATCAAGAATGGAAGACCTCCTATATTGAATGAAGCCCCCTTCTTCGCCTCCGGATAGCCTCTCAACGAAAGATTCTATTTGTTAGGGACTGGACTAGTGATAGAAGACATGAACTCTCCTACGGAGATAAGGATCGGTTTACGGCATAGGCGGGAGAGGCACGAGCGAATCTTTTACTGGATGAAGGCCGGGGCGGTATAAAGGATAGGCTAGTCCAGCTAGAGTCTCCATTCACGGGATAGGGCCCTATGGAGTAAGGGGGGGGACGAATGAACCACGAGGATAGTTGGCAGGCATGGAGTTCGTAGCAAGCCTTGATCCCCCTCTGCTTTCGGTATTATCCAAAACTTTTTCCCGGTCAACCACTTTTATCAGCTAGGGAATCGCAACGAGAAAACCCCGGTTTGGAGATCAAGGATTTCATGAAGGGAGAAGGCTCTCCGATTCCCGAAACTAGTCGATCCCACCATCTATGCCGAGGGAATCCGCGAGAGAGGCAGGAAATAAAGGTGGGAAGGTCCCAGATGGGGATGGATGAGATGGTCTTCGAACCTGACACGACAGAACCCACCACTGTCGATAAGGAGTTGGCGGAACAGGCAATGGAGGGGTGGTGGCTAGGTAATCAGGCGGTGAGGGGGAGCATGGGCATTCATTCAACCCATGGGGTAGGGATTCAGATCCATTCCGTCATAAGCTCTCGAGAGAAATAAGTTTACTAATATACTGACAAGGAGCAAGGAGAGGAAACCCCCTCCCTAGCCTCTCCTCTTTCGTAGCTCCATTCAGCTGCTTATCCAGACAGGCTTCCACTACACTATCAATCTTCTATCCCGAGAGTGAATTCAAATAAAGTTGCCCTCATTCAATGCTCTTCCGTTATCAGTCCAGAGAGAAAGGTGGGCGAGACAGGGGAGGAGATGGACTACTCGACCACCTTAGTTAGCTCCAATGGCAGGTGGATAAGCCAATCCTTCAAATGCAGGTAGGGGTTTTTTTCTA